GACAACAATTAGCCAATCTAGATTTACGAATGATTATAGATTATTCATTGGTAGAATGGAAAGAATTGGAGGAAGAGGAATCCACAGGGAATGAATGGGAAGATCGAAAAGTTGGAAGAAGAAAAGATTTTTTGCTTAGACGCATGGAATTGGCTAAGCATTTTATTCGAACAAATATAGAACCAAAATGGATGGTTTTGTGTCTATTACCAGTTCTTCCTCCTGAGTTGAGACCAATCTATCATATAGATGAGGATAAACTAGTGACCTCGGATATTAATGAAATCTATAGAAGAATTATCTATCGGAATAATACTCTTACAGATCTATTAACAACAAGTATAGCTACACCAGAAGAATTAATAATATCTCAGGAAAAATTACTACAAGAAGCCGTGGATGCACTTCTTGATAATGGAATCTGCGGACAACCAATGAGGGATGATCATAATAGAATTTACAAGTCGCTTTCAGATGTAATTGAAGGCAAAGAAGGAAGAGTTCGCGAGACTCTGCTTGGTAAACGAGTCGATTATTCAGGGCGGTCAGTGATTGTCGTGGGCCCTTCACTTTCATTACATCGATGTGGATTGCCTCGCGAAATTGCAATAGAACTTTTCCAGGCATTTGTAATTCGTGACCTAATTAGAAAACATCTTGCTTCGAACATAGGAGTTGCTAAGAGTCAAATTCGGAAAAAAAAACCTATTGTATGGGAAATACTTCAGGAAATTCTGGATGACCATCCTGTATTGCTGAATAGAGCGCCTACTCTGCATAGATTAGGCATACAGGCATTCCTCCCCGTTTTAGTGGAAGGGCGTGCTATTTGTTTACATCCATTAGTTTGTAAGGGCTTCAATGCAGACTTTGACGGGGATCAAATGGCTGTTCATGTGCCTTTATCTTTAGAGGCTCAAGCAGAGGCACGTTTACTTATGTTTTCTCATATGAATCTTTTGTCTCCAACTATTGGAGATCCCATTTCTGCACCAACTCAAGATATGCTTAGTGGACTCTATGTCTTAACGAGTGGAAATCGTCGGGGTATTTGTGTAAATAGGTATAATCCATGTAATCGTAGAAACTATCAAAATGAAGATAATAACTATAAGTATACAAAAAAAAAAGAACCCTTTTTTTGTAATGCCTATGATGCAATTGGAGCTTATCGGCAAAAACGAATCAATTTAGGTAGTCCTTTGTGGCTGCGGTGGCGACTAGATCAACGTGTTATTGCTACAAGAGAAGCTCCTATCGAAATTCACTATGAATCTTTGGGGACCTATTATGAGATTTATGGACACTATCTAATAGTAAGAAGTATAAAAAAAGAAATTCTTTATATATATATTCGAACCACTCTTGGTCATATTTCTATTTATCGAGAAATAGAAGAAGCCATACAGGGGTTTTGGCAGGGCTGTTATAATTCTATGCTACCAGCGGGAATTCGAGTCTCGCCGGGTTAACTAGGACTAGAATTGCGGAATTTCTACGTGAATCAAGATCTAGAAAAGGAAGTTTTCCAATCACTGACTCAAACCCATTGTCAAATTCTACTCAGCGCAACGCAATATGGAGGTACTGATGGCAGAACGGCCCACTCAGGTCTTTCACAATAAAGTGATAGACGGAACTGCCATGAAACGACTTATTAGTCGATTTATTGATCACTATGGAATAGGATATACATCACATATCCTGGATCAAGTAAAGACTCTGGGTTTCCGACAAGCTACCGCCGCATCCATTTCATTAGGAATTGATGATCTTTTAACAATACCTTCTAAAAGATGGCTCGTTCAAGACGCTGAACAACAAAGTTTTATTTTGGAAAAACACCATCATTATGGGAATGTACACGCGGTAGAAAAATTACGTCAATCGATCGAGATATGGTATGCCACAAGTGAATATTTGCGACAAGAAATGACTCCTAATTTTCGGATGACCGATCCTTTTAATCCAGTCCATATAATGTCTTTTTCGGGAGCCAGAGGAAATGCATCTCAGGTACATCAATTAGTAGGTATGAGAGGATTAATGTCGGATCCCCAAGGACAAATGATTGATTTACCCATTCAAAGCAATTTACGCGAAGGACTCTCTTTAACAGAATATATTATTTCTTGCTACGGAGCCCGTAAAGGAGTTGTGGATACCGCTATCCGAACATCAGATGCAGGATATCTCACGCGCAGACTTGTTGAAGTAGTGCAACACATTGTTGTACGTCGAACAGATTGTGGCACCGTTCGAGGTATTTCTGTAAGTCCTCGAAATGGAATGATGGCGGATAGGATTTTTATCCAAACATTAATTGGCCGTGTATTAGCAGATGATATATATATAGGGTCACGATGCATTGCTACTAGAAATCAAGATATTGGGGTTGGACTTGTCAATAGATTCATAACTTTTAGAGCACAACCAATCTCTATTCGAACCCCCTTTACTTGTAGGAGTACATCTTGGATTTGTCAATTATGTTATGGCCGGAGTCCAGCTCATGACGACCTGGTCGAATTGGGAGAAGCTGTAGGTATTATTGCAGGTCAATCTATTGGAGAACCGGGTACTCAATTAACATTAAGAACTTTTCATACTGGCGGAGTATTCACAGGGGGTACTGCAGAACATGTGCGAGCCCCTTCTAATGGAAAAATAAAATTCAATGAGGATTTGGTTCATCCGACACGTACACGTCATGGACATCCTGCTTTTCTATGTTCTAGAGACTTGTATGTAACTATTGAGAGTGAAGATATTATACACAATGTGTGTATTCCGCCCAAAAGTTTTCTTTTAGTTCAAAACGATCAATATGTAGAATCAGAACAAGTCATTGCTGAGATTCGCGCGAGAACATCCACTTTGAATTTGAAAGAGAAGGTTCGAAAACATATTTATTCTGACTCAGAGGGCGAAATGCACTGGAATACCGATGTGTACCATGCACCTGAATTTACATATGGTAATATTCATCTCTTACCAAAAACAAGTCATTTATGGATATTATTAGGGGAGCCCTGGAGATCTAGTCTAGGCCCCTGTTCGATCCACAAGGATCAAGATCAAATGAGCGCTTATTCTCTTTCTGTTAAGCGAAGATATATTTCTAACCCCTCAGTAACTAATAATCAAGTGAGACACAAATTTTTTAGTTCGTATTTTTCTGGTAAAAATCAAAAAGGAGATAGGATTCCTGATTATTCAGAACTTAATCGAATGACCTGTACTGGTCGTTTTAATCTCAGATATCCGGGCATTCTCGAGGGGAATTCTGATTTATTGGCAAAGAGGCGAAGAAATAGAGTCATCATCCCACTCGACTCGATTCAAGAAGGCGAGAACCAACTAATACCTTCTTCAGGTATCTCAATTGAAATCCCCAGAAATAGTATTCTCCGTAGAAATAGTATTCTTGCTTATTTCGATGATCCTCGATATATAAGAAAGAGCTCGGGACTTACTAAATATGAGACTAGAGAACTGAATTCAATCGTCAACGAAGAGGATTTGATTGAGTATCGAGGGGTCAAGGTATTTTGGCCAAAATATCAAAAGGAAGTAAATCCCTTTTTTTTTATTCCCGTGGAAGTCCACATTTTGGCCGAATCTTCTTCCATAATGGTACGGCACAATAGTCTTATTGGGGTAGATACACAAATCACGTTAAATAGAAGAAGTCGGGTAGGCGGATTGGTCCGAGTGAAGAAAAAAGCAGAAAAAATTAAACTGATAATCTTTTCTGGAGATATCCATTTTCCTGGAAAGACAAATAAGGCATTCCGATTGATACCACCAGGAGGGGGAAAACAAAATTCCAAAGAATACAAAAAATTGAAAAATTGGCTCTATATCCAACGAATGAAACTTTCCAGGTATGAAAAAAAGTATTTTGTTTTGGTTCAACCCGTAGTCCCATATAAAAAAACGGATGGTATAAATTTAGGAAGGCTTTTCCCGGCGGATCTCTTGCAGGAAAGTGATAATCTACAACTTCGAGTTGTCAATTATATCCTTTATTACGACCCAATTCTTGAAATTTGGGACACAAGTATTCAATTAGTTCGGACTTGTTTAGTGTTGAATTGGGACCAAGACAAAAAGATCGAAAAGGCCTGTGCTTCCTTTGTTGAAATAAGGACAAATGGTTTGATTAGAGATTTTATAAGAATCGACTTAGCGAAGTCACCTATTTCATATACCGGAAAAAGGAACGATCTGCCGGGTTCAGGATTGATCTCTGAGAATGGATCAGATCGCGCTAATGTCAATCCGTTTTCTTCCATTTATTCCTATTCCAAGGCAGTGATTCAAGAATCCCTTAATCCAAATCAAGGAACTATTCATACATTGTTGAATCGAAATAAGGAATCTCAATCTTTTATAATTTTGTCATCATCCAATTGTTCTCGAATAGGCCCATTCAACGATGTAAAATCTACCAATGTGATAAAAGAATCAATCAAAAAGGACCCCCTAATTCCATTTAGGAATTCGTTGGGCCCCTTAGGAACAGGCTTTCCAATTTATAATTTCGATTTATTTTCCCATTTAATAACCCATAATCAGATCTTGGTAACTAACTACTTGCAACTTGACAATTTCAAACAGATTTTTCAAATACTTAAATATTATTTACTGGATGAAAATGGTAAAATTTATAATCCCTATTCATGCAGTAACATCATTTTGAATCCATTCAAATTGAATTGGTATTTTCTCCATTACAATTATTGTGAAGAGACATCTACAATCGTTAGTCTTGGGCAGTTTCTTTGTGAAAATGTATGTATAGCCAAAAAACATTTAAAATCAGGTCAAGTTCTAATTCTTCAAGTTGACTCTGTGGTAATACGATCAGCTAAGCCTTATTTGGCTACTCCAGGAGCAACTGTTCATGGACATTATGGAGAAATCCTTTACGAAGGAGATACATTAGTTACATTTATATATGAAAAATCAAGATCTGGTGATATAACGCAAGGTCT